TATTATAATTGCTTTAAAGCTGTTTTATTTAACTAATTTATTTAATTAGTTAATCCTACTTTTTTGATCTAGAAAAACTTATTCTTGCTGCCCATTTTGGCTAACTGCTCTTAGTAGTAGTATTAGCCTAAGTATAATTGCTTTAAAGCTACCTCACCTAACTAATTTATTTAATTAGTTAATCCTACTTTTTTGATCCAGAAAAACTTATTCTTGCTGCCCATTTTGGCTAACTGCTCTTAGTAGTAGTATTAGCCTAAGTATAATTGCTTTAAAGCTGCCTCACCTAACTAATTTATTTAATTAGTTAATCCTACTTTTTTGATCCAGAAAAACTTATTCTTGTTGCCCATTTTGGCTAACTGCTCTTAGTAGTAGTATTAGCCTAAGTATAATTGCTTTAAAGCTGCCTCACCTAACTAATTTATTTAATTAGTTAATCCTACTTTTTTGATCCAGAAAAACTTATTCTTGCTGCCCATTTTGGCTAACTGCTCTTAGTAGTAGTATTAGCCTAAGTATAATTGCTTTAAAGCTGCCTCACCTAACTAATTTATTTAATTAGTTAATCCTACTTTTTTGATCCAGAAAAACTTATTCTTGCTGCCCATTTTGGCTAACTGCTCTTAGTAGTAGTATTAGCCTAAGTATAATTGCTTTAAAGCTGCCTCACCTAACTAATTTATTTAATTAGTTAATCCTACTTTTTTGATCCAGAAAAACTTATTCTTGCTGCCCATTTTGGCTAACTGCTCTTAGTAGTAGTATTAGCCTAAGTATAATTGCTTTAAAGCTGCCTCACCTAACTAATTTATTTAATTAGTTAATCCTACTTTTTTGATCCAGAAAAACTTATTCTTGCTGCCCATTTTGGCTAACTGCTCTTAGTAGTAGTATTAGCCTAAGTATAATTGCTTTAAAGCTGCCTCACCTAACTAATTTATTTAATTAGTTAATCCTACTTTTTTGACCCGTAAAACTTATTCTTGCTGCCCATTTTGGCTAACTGCTCTTAGTAGTAGTATTAGCCTAAGTATAATTGCTTTAAAGCTGTTTTATTTAACTAATTTATTTAATTAGCTAATCCTACTTTTTTGACCCGTAAAACTTATTCTTGCTGCCCATTTTGGCTAACTGCTCTTAGTAGTAGTATTAGCCTAAGTATAATTGCTTTAAAGCTGTTTTATTTAACTAATTTATTTAATTAGTTAATCCTACTTTTTTGACCCGTAAAACTTATTCTTGCTGCCCATTTTGATTAATTCATAATTTAATGATTTATACAGCTGGTTTATGTAAATTTGTTCTAATGTAGGTGGATTTACTACATTAATTTATACTAATTTGTGGAAATATTTTTGTTTTTGTTACTATCACTATTATATATAGGTATTATAGGCACCAGTTCAATAGTTGTTTAATTTTGCTTTAGTTACTATGAAAATCTAGTAGTTTATATTCCATATTTTACTATTCTAGTAATCAAAATCAGGAATGAAGAAAGCAATATTAACCATGAAGAAAGCAGAAAAAAAACCCTTGTGTATAAAAGCCCTGGTAAACTGCCCTCTAAGTATAATAAATGATTATTTAAATATATTTACCTTATTATCAAATAACAACCTAATAACAAAATTATAAATATGATATTATATAATAAGATCTTATTATAATATAGATCATATATTATATACATAAGTATAAATCAAATGTTAATAATTAAATATTTAATATTAAAGACTTAATATAATAATAAACATTTATTATATGTTATTAAATAAATTAGAAGTATAATATTAAACATTTATTATATATAAGATGAGTATTTTATACGGCTGTATAAAATAGGATAAAGATATAGATATAAATAATTTATATTAAACGCGGCCCTCACTTTTTTTCATAAAAGTGAAAAAATGAAAAAAAAGTGAGGGTATTTATGTAGATATAGTGGTGTTAATACCAATTTAATTAGTAATTAGAGGTGCTTATTGTAGAGGGAGGCTAGTGTGGTAATTAAATTATTATTAAGAGGGCGTTATTGTTGTACTGTGATTTATGATAGTATGTTAAGAGTATTGAAAAGTGGATAATTTCAATATGTTACTATTACTATGTATTTCACCTTAAAAAAGTGAAATAATTAAATGCTGCTATTTAGTAAGCAAACGCCAGGGACCTAACGGCATTAAATAGTTCACACGCAGAATAAATGCATTATAAATTACAGCTTCAATTTTTTTTTTCTATTTTTATAAAATTGAAGCTGTAATTCAATTACATTATGTACTGATTTTTAATTTGTTAGTTTATGATGTAGTTTGATTCTTGCTATTATATTAATTGTTAGGAATTTATACATGTGATTTTTTGATTTATTTTAGTTGATCTTTATTTAATTAGCAGTATTTAGTTTTAAACTATTAAGTTAATTTAGATTTAGATATTTTATTTATTATTGTAAATGTTTGTGCCAGCATACGCGGTTATACAATAAATATTAATTAATATTTTTGGTTAAATTGTAGTTAAAATTTATTTGATATTAATTTTTAATTTGTTTGGTGAAATGATTTAAATTTAAATAATTTTTTTTTGGTTCTTTGAAAATTAAAATTTAAACTAGGATTAGATACCCTATTATTTTATTTGTAAAATTTTACCAGGGTAATAATAGTTATGTTCTTTAAACCTAAAGAATTTGGCGGTAATTTAGTCTATTTAGAGGAATTTGTCCTTTAATCGATAATCCCCGTTTTATCTTACTTTATTTTGTTTAAGTTCAGTATGTATACCGCCGTTATAAGTTTATTTTATTAGAATATTTAATTTACTTAATATATTATTATATTATATTTCAGGTCAAGGTGCAGTTTATGATAAAGTTGAGATGAATTACAATATTATTTGAATAAACGGATTTAAATTTTAAATATTTTAATGAAGGTGGATTTAAAGGTAATATTTTTAATAATGTTTATTTGATTGTAGCTCTAAGTTAAGCACATATCGCCCGTCACTCTCAACTAGTTGAGATAAGTCGTAACAAAGTAGATGTACTGGAAAGTGTATCTAGAATGATTACAAGATTTAGTTTATAGAAAATATTTTATTTACATTAAATTGATTTAGAGTGCGATCTTTAATTCTTGATTTTAAATTGATTAATTTTTTTTAATTGTTATTATATTTTTAATTTAAGTTTAATTAATAATTTTTTGTTTTAGTATTTATTTTGAATAAATTATTTTATTTATAGTTTATTTGTACTGTTAAGGGTATTTACTTTAATTTTCAAAGTATAAATATTTTAGTACCTTTTGTATCAGGGTATATTAAATAATTGATATTTATTTATTATTCTCGAATTGATTAGATCTAATTTATTATGTTATTTATAGTTGTATATATATTATTTATTTTAAATTAGGTGTGATATGCTATTCATTAATTAATATATCTAGTTTTTTAATAATTGAATTTAATTCAGCTATAAATTTATAAATTGTGTAATTTTTATATATTTTATTTTTTTATAGTAAAATTTTAGGGGGTTAGCTCTAGTTTTGTTTTTAAAATTATTTTTTTTTAATGAAAAATAGGTTTTGTAATGACCATTTTTAATTAGTATTTTATAATTTATTATTTTTTATATTTGATTTATTTTTATTTAATTATTTATTGAAATGATTCAATTAATAATTTGTTGATTGTAATAATGATTTAATTAGTATATTTTTTTTTTATTATGTAATATTTTTATAAAATATTTATAAGGAATTAGGCAATTATATTTATTCGCCTGTTTATCAAAAACATCTTTTCTTGTTTATATTTGAAATTTAACCTGCCCAATGATTAATTAAATGGCCGCGGTAATTTGACCGTGCAAAGGTAGCATAATCATTAGTTTATTAATTGTGAACTTGTATGAATGGTTGGACGAAATATTGACTGTCTCTTTTATATTATTAGAATTTAAATTTTAAGTTAAAATGCTTAAATTTTCTTATTGGACGAGAAGACCCTATAGATCTTTATTTCCTTTATTTATAATTATTTAGTTTATATTTTTTGTAATTTTATGGATGTTTTGTTGGGGTGACATAAGGATCTATTATTAACTCCTTATATTTTTGGACATTGATTTTTGAATAATTGACCTTTTATTATTGTAATAAGATTTAGATACCTTAGGGATAACAGCGTAATTCTTTTTGAGAGTTCATATCGACAAAGGAGATTGCGACCTCGATGTTGGATTAAGATTAAAATTAGGTGTAGGTGCTTGATTAGTTAGGTCTGTTCGACCTTTAAATTCTTACATGATCTGAGTTCAAACCGGCGTGAGCCAGGTTGGTTTCTATCCATAATATTATATTTTATATTAGTACGAAAGGACCATATAATTTAAATAATTTATTTTATTGATTGATATTACTAGCTTGGCAGAATTTAAGTGCATTAAATTTAGGATTTATTTATATTGATTTATCATTAGTTAGTATTGATATTTGTTGATTTATTTATATCTTGTTTGTCATTTTTGATTTTAGTTATTTTTATTTTAGTTAGTGTTGCTTTTTTTACCTTATTTGAACGAAAAATTTTAGGTTACATTCAAATCCGTAAAGGCCCTAATAAAGTTAGTTTTTTAGGTATTTTACAACCTATTTCGGATGCAATTAAATTACTTACTAAGGAAAATCTTTTACCTATAACTTCTAATTTTATTCCTTATTATTTTTCTCCTGTAATTAATTTATTTTTATCTTTAATTATTTGGATTATTATTCCTTATTTTACTAATATTTTTTTATTTAAGTTAGGTTTGATATTTTTTTTATGTTGTGCTAGATTAAATGTTTATAGTATTATAATTGCTGGTTGATCATCTAATTCTAATTATTCTTTATTGGGTGGTTTACGAGCTGTTGCTCAAAGAATCTCTTATGAAGTGAGATTGTTTTTGATTATTTTATCTTTTATTGTTTTAACTGGTGGTTATTGCTTTTTAGATTTTTATTTTTTTCAGTATTATGTTTGGTATTTTGTTATTTTTTTTCCTCTTTGTCTTTGTTTATTTTCTTCTTTTTTAGCAGATACTAATCGCACACCTTTTGATTTTGCTGAAGGAGAATCTGAATTGGTTTCAGGGTTTAATATTGAATATAGAAGAGGTGGATTTGTATTAATTTTTTTAGGTGAATATTCTATGATTTTGTTTATGAGTATATTGTCTTGTGTTATTTTTATGGGTTGTGATTTATTTTCTATTATTTTTTATTTTAAGATACTTTTTATTTCTTTTTTATTTATTTGAGTTCGTGGTACTTTACCACGATTTCGTTATGATAAGTTAATATATTTGGCTTGAAAGTGTTATCTTCCTTTATCTTTAAATTATTTAATTTTTTTTGTTGGGTTTAAATTGTTTATTATATCTATAATACTTTATTGAATTAATTTTAGTTAAAGTTAATAGAGGTATTATCCTCTTTCTTATATTTTCAAAATATATGTTTCTATAAAACTTATTAACTAGTTAATTAATTTATCTCAATAAATTTTGATAATATTATCTATTGTGAAATATGAAAAGTATATTACTGTTAAGATTTGACTTATTAAAATATAAGGGTCTTCAACTGGCTTTGCTCCTATAATAGTTAAGAGTGTAGTTGTAATTACTATTAATCAAAATGTTAATTGGTTAATAGGATAGAATTCAATTCCTTGAAAATTTCTTTTGTATAAGGGTATAATTATTAAAATTAAAATTGATGTTATTAGTGCTACTACTCCCCCTAATTTATTAGGGATTGATCGTAAGATAGCGTATGCAAATAAGAAGTATCATTCAGGTTGAATATGGGTTGGTGTTACAAGTGGGTTTGCTGGAGTGAAGTTATCTGGATCTCCCAATAGATAAGGTTCTATTAATGTTAATATTGTTAATATTATTAATATAATAATCATACCTACGATATCTTTTATTGAAAAGTATGGATGAAATGGGATTTTGTCAATATTACTTTTTAATCCTAAGGGGTTATTTGACCCTGTTTGATGTAGGAATAATAAATGTACTATTACTAATCCTATAATTACAAATGGTATTAAGAAATGAATAGTGAAAAATCGGTTTAAAGTTGCGTTATCTACTGCGAAACCCCCTCATACTCATTGTACTAAATCGGTTCCTAAGTATGGAACTGCTGAAAGTAGGTTTGTAATAACGGTTGCCCCTCAGAATGATATTTGTCCTCATGGTAATACATATCCTATAAAAGCTGTTATTATTACTAATAGAAGTAAAACTACCCCTGTTGATCATGTTTCAATATATTTATATGACCCGTAGTATAAACCTCGTCCTACATGTAGGTAGATGCATACAAAAAATATTGATGCTCCGTTTGCATGAATTGTTCGTATTAATCATCCGTTGTTTACATCACGGCAGATATGACTTACTCTATTAAATGCTATTTCAATATTAGGGGTGTAATGTATAGCTAGAAATAATCCTGTTAATACTTGGATTATTAAACAAATCCCTAGTAGAGACCCAAAATTCCATCAAGATGAAATATTAATAGGGGTTGGTAAATCTACTAGTGAATTGTTTATAATTTTAAATAAAGGGTGGTGTTTTCGTAATGGTAAATTCATTAGTTTATTAGACGTAGTGCTCCTTGTTTTGAATCAGTAATTTTAAATACAGTAATTATTGTAAATAATAAATATGATGCTAATAGGATAATTGAAATATTTACTGGTTTGTTATATATTTTAATTAGTAATGACTTATTAATTAAGTTATTATTTATATCATTGTTATTTATTATTAATTCTGTTTTTATTAATATTATGATTATAATGAAGATTACTATAATAATTAATATATTTTTAGTTGATAAATTGAATATTATATTAGGTATAAGTCTTGTTATATAAATAAATAATACTATTATTCCTCTTACATATATTAGGAATAAGATGTATGAAAATCAGAAAGTTTTGAATATTATTCCTGTAATTATTGAGATAATAGTTGTTTGTAAAATGATTACTATTCCTATTGATAAAGGGTGTTTTATTGTGATAAATATTATATTTAATATTGTATTTATTATAATTATTAATTTTATACAAAGGTTAGTTTAATTAAAATAGTAATTTTGGGAATTATTGATAGATATAAAATCTTCCTTTGAAGTTTTAAGAAATTATTCATCATTGGTTTACAAGACCAATATTTTATTTAAACTATTAAAACTAGTGTTAATTTATTTTCTTATATCATTGTTTATATTTATTTGTGGTTTATTAGCTTTTTCTTTTAATTATGATCACTTCCTTATTACCCTTTTGAGTTTAGAATATATTGTTTTATCATTATTTTTATTGATATATATGTATATAGTTGTTAGTTTATATGATTTATATTTTTTAATGTTTTTGTTAACTTTTTGGGTATGTGAGGCTACTCTTGGTTTATCATTGTTGGTTAGATTGATTCGTGGTTTTGGAAATGATTATTTTTCTTCTTTTAATTTACTTCAATGTTAAAGTTTTTATTGTTTTCTTTATTTTTAATACCTTTTTCTTATTATGGTTATTGATGATTAGTACTTATTTCATTGTTAATGATGAATTTTATTTTTTATTTTTATTTTAATGGTTCTTATTATTTTTGTTCTATAAGATATTTTATAGGTTGTGATGTTATTTCTTATGTGCTTATTTTATTAAGTATTTGGATTTGTAGTTTAATATTGTTGGCTAGTAATTCAGTTTATCATTATAATTATTATTATAAAATGTTTATGTTTTTTATTTTATTTTTATTTTTTGTTTTGTTCTTATGTTTTTCTAGTAATAATTTAATTATGTTTTATTTATTTTTTGAATCTAGTCTTATTCCTACTATTTTTTTGATTTTTGGGTGAGGATATCAGCCAGAGCGTTTGCAGGCTGGTATTTATTTTTTATTTTATACTTTATTTTCTTCTCTTCCTATACTTGTTTGTGTTCTTTATTTTTATAATATTTATGGTAGATTATCTTTTTCGTTGGTTTTTAATTTTAATTATTTTTATTTTATTTTTTATTTATGTATAATTTTTTCTTTTTTAGTAAAAATTCCTATATTTTTTGTTCATTTATGATTACCTAAGGCTCATGTTGAAGCTCCTGTTTCTGGCTCTATGATTTTAGCAGGAGTCTTATTGAAATTAGGAGGATATGGTTTATTTCGTGTTTTTTCATTTTTAATTTTATCTGGTGTTATATATAATTTTGTTTGAATTAGTATTGGTTTAATTGGTGGTTTAATTATTAGATTAATTTGTATACGTCAAGTAGATTTGAAGTCATTAATTGCTTATTCTTCAGTAATTCATATAAGACTGGTTCTTGGTGGTTTAATAACAATGAATTATTGAGGGGTATTTGGCTCTATTATTTTGATAATTGCTCATGGTTTGTGTTCTTCAGGATTATTTTGCTTAGCTAATATTGTTTATGAACGATTAGGTAGACGAAGTTTATTTATTATTAAGGGTTTAATTAATTTTATACCATCTATATCTTTATGATGATTTTTATTAAGATCTTATAATATAGCTGCACCTCCTTCTTTAAATTTGATGGGAGAAATTATATTATTTAATAGTATTGTTTCTTGAAATTTATTTAATACTTATATTTTTTTAATTATGTCTTTTTTTAGAGCTGTTTATACTTTATATATATATTCTTACTCTCAACATGGAAATTCTTCTTCAATAATTTACTCTTTTATAAATGGTTATATTTTTGAGTATTTATTGTTATTCTTGCATTGAATCCCTTTAAATTTAATTATTTTAATATCTAGATATTTATTTATTTAACTTAAATAGTTTAATTAAAATATTAATTTGTGGTATTAATGATGTATATTGTTACTTTAAGTTATTCTTTTTTATTATTCTTTATGTAATATTTTATTTATTTATTTATTTTTAATAAGATTGTCTTTAATTTTTATTGGTTTTTATTTTATTTCATTTGATATGGTTATTTTTATTGAATATGAATTATTTATATATAATGGCTCTCAATTTATTATAACATTACTTTTTGATTGAATATCATTAATTTTTATAGGGTTTGTTTTATTTATTTCTTCTTTAATTATTTATTATAGAAGGGATTATATATCAGGTGATCAATATATTGATCGTTTTATTATTTTAGTATTAATGTTTGTTTTTTCTATAATATTTATGATTATTAGTCCTAATATAATTAGAATTTTATTAGGTTGGGATGGATTAGGGTTAGTTTCTTATTGTTTAGTTATTTATTATCAAAATGTTAAGTCATATAATGCAGGTATGATTACAGCTCTATCTAATCGGGTTGGTGATAGAATATTATTAATAGCTATTGCTTGATTATTTAATTATGGTAGATGAAATTATTTTATATATATTGATTTTTATCATTTGGATTTTAATATTAAATTAATTGGTTTATTTATTGTTATTGCAGCAATAACTAAAAGTGCTCAGATTCCTTTTTCACCTTGATTACCAGCGGCTATAGCTGCACCTACTCCTGTATCATCTTTAGTACATTCTTCTACATTGGTTACTGCTGGGATTTATTTACTTATTCGTTTTAACCCTTTATATGTTAATAGTTATTTAATTAATTATTTGTTATTTATTTCTTTGATTACTATATTTATATCAGGACTAGGGGCTAATTTTGAATTTGATTTAAAAAAAATTATTGCATTATCTACTTTAAGACAACTTGGTTTAATAATATCAATTCTTTCGTTTGGGTATATTTATATAGCTTATTTTCATTTATTAACTCATGCTTTGTTTAAGGCTTTATTATTTATATGTTCTGGTATAGTTATTCATTCTTTTAAGGACTGTCAGGATATTCGTTGTTTAGGTAATTTATTTTCTCAGATACCTTTAACTTGTATTTGTTTTATTATTGCCAGACTATGTCTTTGTGGTATACCTTTTTTATCAGGGTTTTATTCTAAGGATCTTATTTTAGAATTATATTCCTTAAGTTATATTAATTATTTTTTTTATATTATTTATTATTTATCCACTGGTTTAACAGTTAGATATAGTATTCGTTTAATTTATTATCTGGTTATTAAGGATTTTTCTTTTTATACATTTCATAGAGTTTCTGATGAAAGTTGAATTATATTAAAAAGTATATTTACTTTAATACTTGTTTCTATTATTGGTGGGTGTTTATTAAGATGGGTTTTGTTACCTACACCTAATTTAGTTATATTACCATTTTGGATAAAACTAGGAGTTATTATTGTATGTATTGTTGGTGGTTGGTTAGGTTACTTTTTTAATAGGTTTAATTTATTTGATATTATTTATAGTTATGTTTATAATTGATTAATTATATTTTTTGGTTCTATATGATTTATACCTTTTGCTACTATTAAATTTCCTTATTATTCTTTATTTTTTGGTCTTAAGTTTCAAAAAGTAGGTGATTATGGTTGATTTGAATTAATTGGTGGTCAGGGTATATATTATTTGTTTAGTAAGGCTTCATTATATAATCAAAAGGTTCAGAATAGATTATTTAATTTATTTTTTATTATTGTTTCATTTTGATTTATTATATTAATATTTATTTATTCATATAGCTTATATTAGAGTTTAATATTGAAGATATTGTGGAAGAAATTATCTTGTGAATATTTATAAAAATATAAATTTTGATTTTACAATGAAAATGTAATGTTTTATTAAACTATATAAATTAGAAATATTAACGGGATTAAACCGCTAAAATAATTAGTTAGCAGCTAATATTTGATCAGTCATATTTCCTTAATTGGAATATTTATTTCAATAATATCATTAACAGTGATAAACCTCTAATTTTGGTTTCAATTAAAAAGTATGGATATTTTATATCTTTTTTTAGGTCGAAACTAAATACATTAAATTATGTTTCAATACTCGAGTATAATTGATATTTCAATACCTTTTGAATGCAAATCAAATATTATTTTTAACTATAAACCCATTATACTCAATTAAGTGCACCTTGATTTCATTCGTGGTATAATCCTATAATTAAAATGATAATAAATGTAATAATAGTTGTTATTCATTGTATTATATTTGATGAAATTATTGTTGGTATTATAGGTAATAGTAGTGCAATTTCGATATCAAAAATTAGGAAAATTACTGCAATTAGGAAAAATTTTAATGAAAAAGGTATTCGTGGTGATGATTTAGGATCAAAACCACACTCGAAAGGTGTAATTTTTTCACGATCTATTAATCTTTTTTTATATAATATTAGGTTAATAAATATTACTAGGTTTGTAATTACTAATGTTATAATGGTTATTATTAATACTAAAATAATTATTTACTCTGAAAATCAGTCTTTTTAATTGGAAGTTAAATATACTAAATATATTAAATAAATTAATTACCTCATCAGTAAATTGAAATATATAAGAATAATCATACAACATCTACGAAATGTCAATATCAAGCTGCAGCTTCAAATCCTACATGATGGTTTTGTGAAAAATGAAAGTTTAATTGTCGTCCTAAGCAGATAATTAGGAATGTTGTTCCGATTATAACATGTAATCCATGGAAGCCTGTTGCTATAAAAAATGTTGATCCATAAACTGAGTCTCTAATAGTGAACGGGGCTTCTAAGTATTCATATGCTTGTAGTATTGTAAAATATAATCCTATAATAATTGTAATTGCTAATCTTTGATTTATTTCTTTGAAATTATTGTTTAATATACTATGATGTGCTCAAGTTACTGTAACTCCTGAAGTTAATAAAATTACTGTATTTAATAATGGGATTTGTATAGGATTAAAAGGTGTAATTCCGATTGGAGGTCAAATTGACCCAATTTGAACAGCAGGTGATAATCTTCTATGGAAGAATGCTCAAAAAAATGAAATGAAGAAAAATACTTCTGAAATAATAAATAGGATTATTCCTCATCGTAATCCTTTAATAACTATTTTGGTATGTAATCCTTGATATGTTCCCTCTCGAATTACATCCCGTCATCATTGAATTATCACTAATATAGTTATAATTGTACCTAAAAACATAATGTTAGTAGATCTTTGGTGGAAGAATTTAACTAACCCTGTTAATGTTAATATTGTTGATAATGCTCCAACAATAGGTCATGGTCTTATTTCTACTAAATGATATGGATGATTTTGGTTATTTGACATTAGTTTACTTCTCTAGCATATAATGTTCTTAATACAGCAAACACATAACCTTGGATAATAGCTACTGCTGTTTCTAATGTTAATAATATTATTTGAATAATAATTATTGCAGGTAAAATATTGATAGATACATCTATTGTTGTATTTCCTAATAAAGTTATAATTAGATGACCTGCAATTATATTAGCAGCTAGTCGTACAGCTAGTGTTCCTGGTCGGATTATATTTCTAATTGTTTCAATACATACTATAAAAGGTATAAGAATACCTGGAGTTCCTGTAGGGACTAAATGCGTAAATATTCTTTCTGTATTTTTTAATCACCCAAAAATTATAAAAGATAATCACATAGGTAAGGATATAGCTAGGGTTATTCTTATATGTCTTGTTCTTGTAAAAACATATGGGAATAGTCCTATAATATTATTAATTATAATTATTGTAAATAGTGAAATAAAAATTAAAGTTGTTCCTTTATTAGTTTTTTTATTTATTAGTATATTAAATTCATTATTTAGAATAATAAATGGTTTATTTCAAAAAGCTGAATATCGATTATTTAAAATTCAAAATGATAAAGGTAATAATATAATACATAATAATGATCTAATTCAATTTAATGATAATCTAGTTAATCTTGTTGATGGATCAAAAATTGAGAATAGGTTTGTTATCATTTTCAATTATTTTTTGTGTAAATTGTTTTTGACGTTGAATTTAACTTTATTATAATTTCCTTATTAAAATAAATTTTAATAAAGAAAGTTATTAGGATAATAATAAAGAATATATATAAAATTATTCATCTTATTGGTGCTATTTGTGGGATTAGAAATTATTAATATAATAATAATTTTAATATGACATATTAATGTTATATATTTAACTAAATTTCTCATCAAAAGTAGTTGCTAATTACTATATTGTGGTTTAAGAGACCAATACTTGCTTTCAGTCATTTGATGATTTTAATATTCATTTAATAAAGTAATTGATAGGTACACTTTCAACAACAATTGGCATGAATCTATGATTTGTACCGCAAATCTCTGAACATTGTCCAAATACTAATCCATTACGATTTAATATTAAGCTTGCTTGATTTAGTCGCCCGGGTGTACCATCAATTTTTACTCCAGTAGAGGGTAGTGTTCATGAATGAATTACGTCTGTTGATGTAACAATTATTCGGATGAATGTATTTGAGGGTAATGTTATACGATTATCTACATCTAATAAACGGAAGTTATTATTTTCTTCTATATTGATTATATAAGAGTCAAATTCTATATTATTAAAATCTGAATATTCATAAGTTCAATATCATTGATGACCTATTGCTTTTGTTGTTATTGTTGGGTTATTAATTTCATCTATTAAATATAGTAGTCGTAGTGATGGTGTTGCAATAAATAATAGTGTTATGGCAGGTGTAATAGTTCAGATTAGCTCAATTATTTGACCTTCTAGTAGGTTTCGATCGGTATTTTTATTAAAGATTAATATTACTATTGTATATCTTACAGTTGTAACAATTATTATTAAAATTAATATAATATGATCATGGAAAAAATTTAATTGTTCCATTAAAGGTGATGATCTATCCTGTAGATTGATATTTGGTCATGTTGTTATTTCTAATAAAAGTTAATCTTTATATATAGAGCTTAAATCTATAGCACTATTCTGCCATATTAGAACTTAATTAGAATAGGTAATTCAGTGTATGTATGTTCTGTTGGAGGGAGATCATGCCCTCATTCTAGAGAACTTGTTATGTGAGATCTAAAGATAGTTTGTCGTATAGTTGTTAATCTTTCTCATATGATTATGATGAATATTATTATTCTTAATGTTGAGATTAAAGCCCCTATAGATGAGATAATATTTCATGATGTGAATATATCAGGGTAATCTGAGTATCGTCGGGGTATACCTGCTAATCCTAGGAAGTGTTGAGGGAAGAATGTTAGGTTTACTCCAATAAATATTGTAATGAATTGGATTTTTAATCATAGTGGATTTATTGTTAAACCTGTAAATAAAGGGAATCATTGAATAAAGCCAGCTATAATAGCAAATACTGCTCCTATAGATAAAACGTAACGAAAATGTGCTACTACATAGTAAGTATCGTGTAATGTAATATCAATTGATGAATTTGATAATACAATTCCGGTTAACCCTCCTATAGTAAATAAGAATACAAATCCTATAGATCACAAACATGAAGGTCTGAAGGTTAATTTTGATCCATATATTGTTGCTAATCATCTAAATACTTTAATACCTGTGGGTACTGCAATAATTATTGTTGCAGATGTAAAATATGCTCGTGTATCTACATCTATTCCTACTGTAAATATGTGATGAGCCCACACAACGAATCCTAATAAACCAATTGCTGCTATAGCGAAGATTATTCCTAAATTACCAAATACTTCCTTCTTCCCTCTTTCATGAGAGATAATGTGTGAAATTATACCAAATCCTGGTAGAATAAGAATATATACTTCTGGATGACCAAAAAATCAAAATAAATGTTGATATAAAATAGGATCACCACCTCCTGATGGGTCAAAGAAGGATGTATTTATATTTCGATCAGTTAGTAATATTGTAATTGCACCAGCTAATACTGGTAATGATAATAGTAGTAAAATTGCTGTAATAACAACTGATCAAACAAATAGGGGAATTTGTTCTATTGATATACCTGGTGATTTTATATTAATTGTTGTTGAGATAAAATTTACTGCTCCCAAGATTGATGAAATACCTGCTATGTGTAATGAGAAAATTGTTAGGTCTACTGATATACTTCTATGACCAATTAAACCAGCTAATGGTGGATATAATGTTCAACCTGTTCCTGTCCCTGTATCAACTATACTTCTTATAATTAATAATGTTAATGATGGGGGTAACAATCAAAAACTTATATTATTTATTCGAGGGAAAGCTATATCAGGAGCTCCAATTATGATCGGTAAAAGTCAGTTACCAAAACCTCCAATTATAATTGGTATTACTATGAAAAAAATTATAACAAAAGCGTGAGCTGTAACAATAGTATTATAGATTTGATCATTTCCAATAATTGATCCTGGTATACCCAATTCTATTCGAATTAATATTCTTATTGATAGACCAATTATTCCTGATCATATACCTAGGATGAAATATAGAGTTCCGATATCTTTATGGTTGGTGGAGAACAATCATCGTTTCATTAGTAAAATGGCTGAGAATTAGGCAATAAATTGTAAATTTATTTACGGTTAAAAACCTTTTACTAGGTTTTATATTCATTTATGATTTTAAATTGCAAATTTAAAGGTGCATTAATATGCTAAGGCTTAAAGATATACTTTATTTATAACTTTGAAGGTTATTAGTTTATTTAACTTAGATCCTTAATTTAATCTAATTATTATAGTAATTAGTGTTAAACCTATAATTGATATAGTAGCTAATATTATATTAATTTTGTAATTAATTTTGTAATTAATATTTCATTTATGTTCAGTATTTGATAATAATATAGTTGAAAATATAATTCGTAAGTAATAATAAACTGTTAGTAGAGTTAATATTACTATTATTGTTACAATAACTATTTGTATAAGATTTATGGTTGATTGAATAATTAGTCATTTGGGTAAAAATCCTATTATTGGAGGCAGGCCTCTAATAGATAATATATTTATTATTAAGATAAATTTGATTAGTGTTGATTCATTTATTGATATTAGTTGATTTATGTGATAAATTTTATTTTTATTTATTGTTAATGTAAATGTAATAGTTATGATTGCATAAAATGTAAAGTATATTATTCATATATTTTCTCTAACTATTACTGCTATTAATATTCATGCTCTATTTCTAATAGATGAATATGCTATTAATTTACGTAAAGAGGTTTGATTTAAACCTCCAATTGCTCCAACAGTAATTGATATAATTATTGCTAGGATTATAATTCAATTAATTTTTATTATGTTTGATAATATTATTAGTGGTATAATTTTTTGTCATGTTATTAAGATAGAGCATTTAATTCAATTAATCCCTTCTATCACTTTTGGCAATCAGAAATGGAATGGTGAAATACCTCTTTTTATTATTAATGATCTTATTAACATAGTTTCTCCTATATTATTTGTAATTATATTAATATTATTTATTGTTATAATAATAATTGATATTATTAATAATATTGATGCAATAGTTTGTACTAAGAAATATGATAAAGAAGCTTCTTTTGAATTAAGATTTTTTTGGTTTAAAATTATAGGGATAAATGATATAATATTTATCTCTATACCTATTCATACTGTAAATCATGAATTTGATGAAATTGAAATAAATACTCTAATAATTAAAATAGTTGAAAATAATAAGTTAGTCGATTTATTTATAATTAGAAAAAGGAATATATTCCATTGATGAGGTATGAACCCATTAGCTTAATAATTAGCTTATTTTTCTATATTTTGTTGTATGATGCAAAGAAATTTTTGATATTTCTGGTAATAGTTTAATTCTATTAAATATAATGGAAGTAATATAATATTACATTTTTTATTACATCAAAATAATCTTTTAATCAAGCATTCCATT